TTAATTTTTTATGTAAAAATTATTAAAAAGGGTTTAAAAAATATATATATATATATTATAAAATATTAAAAATAAAAAAAAATTAATATTTTTATATTTTTTTATTAAATTAATTTATTAATATACCGATTTAATAATTATTAAATTAAATAATTTTCCTATATTTAAAGGACCGGTATTAGGATTATAAGGATATTAATTTTTAATAAAAATATTATGAAAAAAAATAAGAAAAATTTTTAAAAATTTATTAATATTATTAAAATAATTAATATAAAAAAAAAAAAAAAAAAATCTATTTTAAAAAATATGATAAATAAGAAAAATTTTTTATAGTTTATAATTTTATTTTAAATTTATTTTACATATAAATTTTAGTGTTAAATATTAATTATTTTAATAATAATTAATTTTTATAGTAGTAATTAATATTAAAAATTTAAGAAATTAAGATTTAGTAATATTTAAATTAATAACTAATTTTGTGCCAGCAGTTGCGGTTAAACAAAAGTTAAATTAAAATATTTCAGTTTATAATAAATAATAAAATTTAAAATAAATATTAAATTATTAAGTGAAATTTTAATTTAATTAAATTTTATATAGAAATTATGATTTAATAAATTTTAATATAAACTAGGATTAGATACCCTATTATTAAAAAATTAATTTATAATACTAAAATAGTAAATAATTATTTATTGAAACTTAAATAATATGGCGGTATTTTAGTTCATTTAGAGGAATCTGTCTAATAATTGATAATCCACGAATAAATTTACTTAATTTATAATTTTGTATATCATTGTTAAAAAAATATTTTTTTATAAAAATAATATTTTAATTTTAAAAATAAAAGTTAAATCAGATCAAGATGCAGAGTATAATTAAGAATATGATGGATTACAATAAAAATATTTAAATGAATAATAATTTGAAAAATTTATTTGAAGGTGGATTTAAATGTAATTTTATTTAGTTTAATAAAATGATTAAAAATTAAAATATGTACATATTGCCCGTCGCTTTCATATATAAATTGAAATAAGTCGTAACAAAGTAGAAGTACTGGAAAGTCCGTACCAAAGTAGAGGTACTGGAAAGTGTTTCTAGAAAGAACAAATTAGAGCTTTGAAAGTATTTCATTTACATTGAAAAGATATTAATAATTAATTAATTAATTTGATAGGGGGTAAATTAATAATTAAATAATTAATAAAAAAATTTTTTATTTAAAATGAAGTTAAAGTATATTTGTTAGAAAAAATTAAAAAGTTTATAGGGAAGTAGTACTGTGAAGAAAATTAATATAGGGGAAATTTAATAAAAAGTAAATTTATAATATTGTATCTTGTGTATCAGAGTTTATTAAATATAATAATTTATTTAAATTAATCTCGAATTTAAAAGAGATAACTAATTAAAAAAGTTAATGTTGAATAATTATTTTTAATAATTAGTTTGAAATGAAATGTTAATCGTTTTTAAATATATCTAGTTTTTTTAGAAATAAATTTAATTTAGAATTTAAATAATTTTTTAATTAATTATTTAATTATAAAAATTTAAAATTTAATATTTTGGGGGATAAGCTTTAAATTAAATATTTATAATAAAAAATAAAATAATTAAAATTTTTAAAATTTATATTGTTTATAAATTATATTTTTTTATAAATAATTTTAATTAATATAAAATTTAATTGATAAAATTTAAATTACTATAAAAATAAATTTTAAAATAAAATAAAAATTGAAATAATGATAAAATTAGTATAATAATAATAATAAATAGTTAATTTAGTTAAAATTAAATTAAAGGAATTCGGCAAAAATTTATATTCACTTGTTTATCAAAAACATGTCTTTTTGTTTAATAATTTAAAGTCTAATCTGCCCACTGATTAATTAATTAAAGGGCTGCAGTATATTGACTGTACAAAGGTAGCATAATCATTAGTCTCTTAATTGGAGACTTGTATGAAAGATTTGATGAAATATAGACTGTCTCTAGTTTATTAATAAAAATTAATTTTTTAGTTAAAAAGCTAAAATTTAATTAAAAGACGAGAAGACCCTATAGAGTTTTATATTTATTTATTAATTATATATATATATATATATATAAATTTATCTAATTAATAAAAAATATTGTATTGGGGTGATAAAAAAATTAATTAAACTTTTTTTAAAATTTAAATATAAATAAGTAAAAAATTGATCCATTAATAATGATTAAAAGAAAAAATTACCTTAGGGATAACAGCGTAATATTTTTTTTTTAGAACAAATAAAAAAAAAAGTTTGCGACCTCGATGTTGGATTAAGATAAAATTTAAATGCAAAAGTTTAAAATTTTGATCTGTTCGATCATTAAAATCTTACATGATCTGAGTTCAAACCGGTGTAAGCCAGGTTGGTTTCTATCTTTAATGAATTTAAATATTTTAGTACGAAAGGATCAAATATTTAAAATAATTTTATAAAAAGAATTTTATTAAAGTAATTATAACTATTTTGGCAGAATAATGTAGGGGTTTTAGAAGTCATTAATATATAATTTAATTATATAAATAGTAATGATATTTATAGATTTAATTAATATTATATTAGGGATTTTATTATTAGTTATTGGGGTAAGGATTGGGGTTGCTTTTTTAACTTTATTAGAGCGAAAAGTTTTAGGTTATATTCAAATTCGTAAAGGTCCTAATAAAATAGGTTATATAGGGTTATTACAACCTTTTTGTGATGCCATTAAATTATTTTCTAAAGAACAAATATATTTAAATTATTCTAATTATTTAGTATATTATTTTTCTCCTGTTATAAGATTTATATTATCATTAATATTATGAACTTTAATTCCTTATGTATTTAATATAATTACTTTTAATTTAGGGATTTTATTTTTTTTATGTTGTACTAGAATAGGAGTCTATACAGTAATAATTGCTGGTTGATCTTCAAATTCTAATTATTCTTTATTAGGGGGTTTACGAGCGGTAGCTCAAACTATTTCTTATGAAGTAAGATTATCTTTAATTATAATATCTAGTTTAATTATAATTATAGATTTTAATTTAATAAAGTTTTATGAATATCAAGAAATAATTTGATTATTATTTATAATAATGCCTTTAAGTTTATGTTTTTTATCTTCTTTAATGGCAGAAACTAATCGTACTCCTTTTGATTTTGCAGAAGGGGAGAGAGAGTTAGTTTCTGGATTTAATATTGAATATAGAAGAGGGGGATTTGCTTTAATTTTTTTAGCTGAGTATTCAAGAATTTTATTTATAAGAATATTATTTGTAGTAATATATATAGGAGGTTATTATATAAATTTAATATTTTATTTAAAGTTAGTTTTTTTATCCTTTTTTTTTGTTTGAGTTCGGGGGACTTTACCTCGTTATCGTTATGATAAATTAATATATTTATGTTGAAAAAGATATTTACCTATTTCTTTAAATTATTTATTATTTTTTATAGGGTTAAAAATAATTTTATTTTATAAAATAAAATTAGTATAAATTAATAGAATAATATATTCTTTCTTAAGTTTTCAAAACAAATGCTTATAACAAGCTCATTAATTATTAATTAAAAATTAAATTATCTCAAAATTTATTAATAATAGGATTTAAGATAAAATAAGAAAAATAAATAATTGTTAATAATTGACCAGTTAAGATATATGGAGTTTCGACTGATCGTGCCCCAATTCAGGTTAATAAAATAATAGTGACAATTAAAGATCAGAATAAGATTTGGTTAATAGGATAAAATTGAATACCTTGTATTTTTTTATTAAAAGTGAAAGGTAAAATTATTAAAATTAAAATAGATATTACTAAAGCAATAACTCCTCCTAATTTATTGGGAATAGATCGTAAAATTGCATAAGCAAATAAAAAGTATCATTCTGGTTGAATATGAATTGGTGTAACTAAGGGATTAGCAGGAATAAAATTATCTGGGTCTCCTAATAAATATGGGTTAGTTAATGTAAGAATAGAAAGTAAGAAAATTAAAATAATAAATCCAATTAAATCCTTAAAGGTAAAGAAAGGATGAAAAGGAATTTTGTCTAAATTTCTATTAATTCCTAATGGATTATTAGAACCTGTTTGATGGAGAAAAACTAAATGGATTATTGTTAATATTAAAATAATAAAGGGGAATAAAAAATGAAATGTATAAAATCGAGTTAGAGTTGCGTTATCTACGGCGAATCCCCCTCAAATTCAATTAACTAATATATTACCAAGGTAAGGAATAGCTGAAAGTAAGTTAGTAATAACTGTTGCCCCTCAAAAAGATATTTGTCCTCAGGGTAAAACATATCCTATAAATGCTGTAGCTATTACTAAAAATAAAATAATTACTCCAATTATTCAGGTAAATTTAAGGTTAAAAGATTCATAATAAATACCTCGTCCAATATGAAGATAAATACAAATAAAAAAGAAAGATGCTCCGTTAGCGTGTAAAGTTCGAATTAGTCAACCATAATTTACATTTCGACAAATATAATTTACTCTAAAAAAAGCTAATTCAATATTAGCTGTATAATATATTGTTAAAAATAAACCTGTAAGGATTTGAATGATTAAACATAAGGCTAATAAAGATCCAAAATTTCATCATGCTGAAATATTAGAAGGAGAAGGTAAATCAATTAAGGAATTATTAATAATTTTAAAAATAGGGTGATTTTTTCGTAAGGGCTTATATATAGATATCATTAGTTAAAAATTGTAAGAGCGTAAAGGTCCGTAAATAATATTAGTAATTTTAACAACTGCAATTAGTGTAATAAATAAATAAATAATTATTATAATAGTTAAAAAATAAGTTTGATTATTATATAATTTAGATAAGTTAATGTTAAATTCATTGTTAAAAAATAAAAATATATTAAATATATTATTTATTTCATCATTAAAATAAAAATTTATTCAATATAAGTTATTGTAGAAAAATAAACTAATAATGAAAATTAAAAATAAAGCGGAAAAAAATCTTTTATTAAAAAAAGAAATTTTAAATAATTCGTTAGAGGCAATTCTTGAAACATAGATAAATAATACTAATAATCCTCCTAAAAATACTAGGAATAAAATGTATGAAAATCAATAAGTATTAATTATTATTCTTGATAATAAACATAATAATAAAGTTTGAATTAAAATTATAAATCCTATAGAAAAAGGGTGATTTAAAAAAAATATAAAAATAGAAATAAATATAATTGAGATGGATAAAAATATTTTTAAAATATCAAAGAATAGTTTAATAAAAATAATAATTTTGGAGATTATTGATAAAGAAATTCTTTTTCTTTGAAGTTTTTAAAGAAAAAATCTTATTTTTGATTTACAAGACCAAAGTTTTTTGTTAAACTATAAAAACAAAATGGCTAATGATAAATATATGATTAATTATTTTTATTATGTATTTTATTGGTAATATAATTTTTGTTTCTAAACATAAACATTTATTAATTGTTTTATTAAGTTTAGAATTTATTGTTCTAAGTATTTTTTTTTTAATAATATTATATTTAATAATAATTATATATAATATATATATATTAATAGTTTTTTTAGTTTTTTCTGTATGTGAAGGAGCTTTAGGATTATCTATTTTAGTTTCTATAATTCGAACTCATGGAAATGATTATTTTCAAAGATTTAATTTAATTTAAAATGATAAAAATTTTTTTTTTTATATTATTTATAATTCCTTTATGTTTTAAAAAAAATATTTTTTGAATGGTTCAAATAATATTATTATTGTTAATAATATTATTTATAAATATAAATGTTAATATTATAAATTTTTTTAATTTAAGTTATATATTAAGATGTGATATTATTTCTTATGGGTTAATTAGATTAAGAATTTGAATTGGGGTTTTAATAATTATAGCTAGAGAGGGATTATATAAAAATAAATATTATGAAAATTTTTTTTTATTAAATATTATTTTATTAATAATTATATTATATTTAACTTTTAGAGTTACAAATATATTTTTATTTTATTTATTTTTTGAAAGAAGTTTAATTCCTACTTTATTATTAATTTTAGGGTGGGGGTATCAACCAGAGCGTATTCAAGCAGGTATATATCTTTTATTTTATACTTTATTTGTATCTTTACCTTTATTATTAGGTATTTTTTATCTTTATAATAAAATAAATTGTATAATAATGTATTTTTTAAAATTTTATGATTTTAATATAATATTATTATATTTAAGTTTAATTATAGCTTTTTTAGTAAAAATACCTATATATTTTGTTCATTTATGATTGCCTAAAGCTCATGTTGAAGCTCCTGTATCTGGGTCAATAATTTTAGCTGCTATTATATTAAAATTAGGAGGTTATGGATTATTACGATTATTAATTGTTTTAGAAAAAATTAATATAAAAATAAATTTAATTTGAATTATTATTAGATTAGTAGGTGGTTTATATATTAGATTAAAATGTTTTTGTCAAGTGGATATTAAATCCTTAATTGCCTATTCTTCAGTAGCACATATAAGAATTGTAATTGGGGGAATTATAACTATAAATTATTGAGGATTTTTAGGGGCTTATATTTTAATAATTGGTCATGGTTTATGTTCATCAGGGATATTTTGTTTATCAAATATTAATTATGAGCGATTAGGGAGACGAAGTTTATTTTTAAATAAGGGAATAATGAATTTTATACCTTCAATAAGATTATGATGATTTTTATTTTTATCTTCAAATATAGCTGCTCCTCCGTCTTTAAATTTAATAGGGGAAATTAGATTAATTAATAGATTAGTGAGATGATCTTGGTTAAGTATATTATTTTTAATGGGAATTTCATTTTTTAGAGCCGGCTATAGATTATATCTTTATTCTTATACACAACATGGGAAATATAATTTAGGGTTGTATAGATTTTACAGAGGGGTTTCACGAGAGTATTTAATATTAATTTTACATTGATTACCTTTAAATATATTAGTTTTAAAAATTGATTATGTAATAATTTGATTTTATTTAAATAATTTAATAAAAAATATTGATCTGTGGAGTCAAATATATGATATAACTCATTTTAAATCATTCGAAACTTTTCTATTTGTTTTATTAGATTTTTTTTTCTTTTTTTTTTTATGTTATTAAATTTTTTTTTTATAATTTATTTTATTATAAATAATTATATTATTTTATTAGAGTGAGAAATTATTTCTTTTAATTCTATAAATATTGTTATATCTATTTTATTAGATTGAATATCTTTATTATTTTTAATATTTGTTTCTTTGATTTCTTCTTCTGTTATTTATTATAGAAAAAGATATATATCTTCTGAGTTAAATTTAAATCGTTTTATTATTTTAGTTTTAATATTTGTATTTTCAATAATTTTATTAATTATTAGACCTAATATAATTAGAATTTTTTTAGGTTGAGATGGTTTAGGTTTAGTTTCTTATTGTTTAATTATTTTTTATCAAAATATTAAATCTTATAATGCTGGAATATTAACAGCCTTATCTAATCGTATTGGAGATGTAATAATTTTAATATTAATTTCTTGAATAATAAATTATGGTAGTTGAAATTATATTTTTTATTTGGATTTTATGAAAAACGATTATTCGATAATAATAGTTGGGATATTATGTATTTTGGCAGCAATAACTAAAAGAGCTCAGATTCCTTTTAGATCTTGATTACCTGCTGCTATAGCAGCTCCTACTCCTGTTTCTGCTTTAGTTCATTCATCTACTTTAGTAACTGCTGGAGTTTATTTATTAATTCGATTTAATAATTTACTTTTAGATATATTTTTTTTAAAGTTATTATTATTATTATCAAGTTTAACAATATTTATAGCTGGGATTTGTGCTAATTATGAGTTTGATTTAAAAAAAATTATTGCTTTATCTACTTTAAGACAATTAGGTTTAATAATAAGAATTTTAAGAATAGGATTAAGAGATTTAGCTTTTTTTCATTTATTAACTCATGCTATATTTAAAGCTTTATTATTTATATGTGCTGGGGTCGTTATTCATATAATAAATGATAATCAGGATATTCGATTAATGGGGGGTTTAAGAATTTATATTCCTATAACTTCTTTATGTTTAAATATTTCTAATTTAGCTTTATGTGGAATTCCTTTCTTAGCTGGGTTTTATTCTAAGGATATAATTTTAGAGGTACTTAGTATAAGAAATTTGAATATATTAATTTTTTTTATTTATTATGTTTCTATAGGATTAACTATATATTATACTTTTCGTTTATTAATATATTTAATAATTAATGATTATAATATTATAAGAACTTATAATTTATATGATGAAGATTTTGTTATATTAAAAAGAATATTTTTATTATTAATAATAAGATTGTTTTCTGGTAGTTTATTAAGATGAATAATTTTTTCTTACCCTTATATAATTTATTTACCTATTAATATGAAGTTGATGATTATTTATGTTACTATTTTAGGTTTAATTATAGGTTATTTAGTGAGAAATATAAGAATTTATTCTTTAAATAAGTTTTTAATAACTTATAATTTAAGAATATTTATGACTATAATATGATTTATGCCTAGTTTATCTACTTATGGGTTTAATTATAATTTTTTAAAATTTAGACAAAATTTATTGAAAAATATTGATATGGGTTGAAGAGAATTATATCAAAGACAAGGAATTTATAATATTGTAAAAAATTATTCTGTTATTTTTTATATTTATCAAATGAATAATTTTAAAATTTATTTATTTAGATTTATTTTATGAATAATAATTTTTATTTTTATGTTATTATTATTATATTTAAATAGCTTAATATAGAGTATAATATTGAAGATATTATGGTGATTAGATAATCTTTAAATATATTATTTATAAAAGAAATTTCTTTATTTTTACAATGAAAATGTAATGTTTTTATAAACTATATAAATATAAGAAATATTAATGAATTGAATCACTATTAATTAAGTTAGCAGCTTAATTTTATTATATTTCTAATTGGAATAATAAATTCAATTTTATCATTAACAGTGATATACCTCTATTTTGGTTTCAATTAATTAAATAAGGAGTAATAAACTCTATCTTTTAAGTCGAAATTAAATGCAAAATTGCTTCTTATTTAAGATAAATTGTATAACAATAATTTTTGATTGCAATTCAAATGTTTTTTTTTAAACTATAATCCTATTTTAGTTAATTCAATTTAATATGTTTTGATTTCATTCATGATATAATCCAATTAATAATATAATAATAAAGAAAAAACTAATTTTATATCAAATAAAAAAATTAACTATAAAAAATGAAGGAATAATAGGTAAAATTAGAACAATTTCTACGTCAAAAATTAAAAATACTATTGTAATTAAAAAAAAGTGTAATGAAAATGGAATTCGAGCTAAACATTTAGGGTCAAATCCGCATTCAAAGGGGGAGCATTTTTCTCGATCTATTAATGATTTTTTTGAAATAATAAATGAAATTATCATAAGAATTACGGAAATTAAAATTATAATTAATGATAGATATAATATAATAAAAATTATTTATATTAAATTGAATTAATCATTTTGATTGGAAGTCAAATATACTAAATATATTATATAAATAATTAATTTCCTCATCAATAAATTGAAATATAAAGGAATAATCAAACTACATCAACAAAGTGTCAATATCAAGCAGCTGCTTCAAATCCAAAATGGTGGGAATTAGAAAAGTGATTAAATAAATGACGAATAAAACAAATTAATAAAAATATAGTTCCAATAATTACATGAAGTCCGTGGAATCCTGTTGCCATGAAAAAAGTAGATCCATAAATTCTGTCTGCAATTGTAAATGGGGCTTCAATATATTCATAAGCTTGTAAAATAGTAAAATAAATTCCTAATATGATAGTAATAAATAAACTTTGAAATATTTGTGTATAATTATTTAATATTAAAGCATGATGACTTCATGTTACTGTAATACCTGAAGTAATCAAAATAATAGTATTGAGCAGGGGAATTTGAAATGGATTAAAAGGGGTAATACTTATAGGGGGTCATATAGTTCCAATTTCAATATTAGGGGATAATCTGCTATGAAAAAAAGCTCAAAAAAAAGAAATAAAAAAGAAAATTTCTGATACAATGAATAAAATTATTCCTCATCGAAGTCCTTTTGATACTAAAATAGTATGTTTACCTTGGAATGTTCCTTCTCGGCAGATATCACGTCATCATTGATATATTGTTAATAATACAATAATATAACCTAAAATTAATAAATTTATATTAAAATTATGGAATCATTTTACTATACCTGTAACTAAGGTCATAACTCCAATAGCTCCAGTTAAAGGTCAAGGACTAAAATCTACAAGATGAAATGGGTGATTATGATTATTTATCATTAATTAACTTCTCTAGAATAAAGAGTTCTAAGAATAGAAATTACGTAAGATTGAATTACTGCAACTGCTGATTCTAAGATTAATAATAAAATTTGGCTAAAAATTAAAATAACTAATAAATAATTAGGTATATTATTACCTGTACTTCTAAGTAAGGTTAATAATAAATGGCCTGCAATTATATTGGCTGTTAATCGAACAGCAAGAGTTCCTGGTCGAATAATATTACTAATCGTTTCAATAAGAACCATAAATGGCATAAGAATTGAGGGTGTTCCTTGGGGGATTATGTGAAAAAATATATGTTGGGTATTATTTAGTCAACCGTAAATTATGAATCTTAATCATAAAGTTAGTGATAGGGATAGAGAAATATTTAAATGACTAGTTCTAGTAAAAATGTAAGGAAATAATCCTAAAAAATTATTAAATAAAATAAAAAAAAATAGTGAAATAAAAATAAATGTTGATCCATTGAATCTGTTAGGTCCTAGTAATGTTTTAAATTCATTATGAAGTTTATTTGCGATAAAGTTTCATAGAATGAATTGACGATTAGGAATAAATCAAAAAGAATAAGGGATAAATAATAATCCTAATAATGTTCTAATTCAATTAATTGATAAATTTAATAAGTTAGTTGAAGGGTCAAAAATTGAAAATAAGTTATTTATCATTTTCAAGTTATGTTATTTTTATTAATTAAATTTAATTTATTATTATTATTATTAAAATTAATTTTATAGTTAAAAATATAATAATTTATAATAATAAAAATAATAAAAATTCTTAAAAAAAAAATAAATGAGAAAATTCAATTAAGTGGTATTATTTGTGGAATAAAAGAATATTACAATTAGAGTAATAATTTAAATTTGACATATTTATGTTATTATTTAACTAATTCTTTCATTAGAAGTAATTGTTAATTTACTATATTATGGTTTAAGAGACCAGCACTTACTTTCAGTCATCTAATGAGTAGTTATTAATTCATTTAATAAAATTTTTAATAGAAATTCTTTCTAATACAATAGGCATGAAACTGTGATTTGCACCGCAAATTTCTGAACATTGTCCGAAAAAAATTCCTGGTCGATTAATAAAAAAACTAATTTGATTTAATCGACCGGGGTTAGCATCAACTTTTACTCCTAATGAAGGAATTGTTCAAGAATGAATTACATCAGTTGCAGTAACTAATATTCGAATTTGGTTATTTATAGGTACAACAATTCGATTATCTACATCTAATAATCGAAAATTATTAATATTTTCATTTGAATTAATTATATAAGAATCAAATTCAATATTATTAAAATCTGAATATTCATAACTTCAGTATCATTGATGTCCAATAGATTTAATGGTAATTAAAGGATTATTAAGTTCATCTAAAAGATATAATAAACGAAGAGAAGGTAATGCAATAAAAATTAAAGTAATAGCTGGAAGAATAGTTCAGATTATTTCAATTATTTGTTCTTCTAATAAAAATCGGTTAATATAATAATTAAAAAATAAATTTAATATTAAATATGAAACTAAAATAGTAATTATAATTAAAATAATTAGAGTATGATCATGAAAGAAAATAATTTGTTCTATTAATGGAGATGCTCTATTTTGGAAATTAAAATTTGATCATGTTGCCATTTCTAAAAAAAGGATAAACCTTTATAAATGGGGTTTAAATCCATTACATATAATCTGCCATATTAGAAGTTACTTAAAATAGGTAATTCATTATAAGAATGATCTAAAGGGGGTAAATTTTGTAATCATTCAATAGAAGATGGTATATTTAAGGAAAATAAAATAATTCGTTGATTAATTATAGATTCTCAAATAATAATAATAATTATAATTATCGAAAAAAATGAAATATAAGATCCGAATGAGGAAATAATATTTCAGGAGACAAATCTATCAGGATAATCAGAGTAACGTCGTGGTATTCCTGCTAATCCTAAAAAATGTTGAGGGAAAAATGTTAAATTTACTCCGATAAATATAGATAAAAATTGAATTTTTAATAAATAATTATTTAATATTAAACCTGTAAATAAAGGATATCAATGAATAAATCCTCCAATAATGGCAAATACTGCTCCTATAGATAAAACATAATGAAAATGAGCAACTACATAATAAGTATCATGTAAGGTAATGTCAATAGATGAGTTGGCTAAAATAACTCCTGTTAAACCTCCAACAGTGAATAAGAAAATAAATCCTAAACTTCATAATATAGAAGGTCTATAGTTGATTTGTGTTCCATGAAGAGTAGCTAATCATCTAAAAATTTTAATTCCTGTAGGAACAGCAATAATTATAGTGGCTGATGTAAAATAGGCTCGAGTATCAATATCTATACCAACTGTAAATATATGGTGAGCTCAAACAATAAATCCTAAAAGACCAATAGCCATTATAGCATAAATTATTCCTAGAGACCCAAAAGTTTCCTTTTTTCCTCTTTCTTGGGAAATAATGTGAGAAATTATACCAAATCCTGGTAAAATAAGAATATAAACTTCAGGATGTCCGAAAAATCAAAATAAATGTTGGTAAAGAATAGGATCTCCCCCTCCGGCAGGATCAAAGAAGGATGTATTAATATTTCGATCTGTTAATAGTATAGTAATAGCTCCAGCTAATACAGGCAAAGATAGTAATAATAATAGGGCTGTAATTCCAACAGCTCAGACAAATAAAGGTATTTGATCAAAAGATATATTATTAATACGTATATTAATAATTGTAGTAATAAAATTAATAGCCCCTAAAATGGAAGAAATTCCAGCTAGATGAAGGGAAAAAATAGCTAAATCAACTGAGGATCCTCCGTGTGCAATATTAGAAGATAAAGGGGGGTAAACTGTTCATCCTGTTCCTGCTCCATTTTCGACAATTCTTCTAGAAATTAATAAAGTTAATGATGGGGGAAGGAGTCAAAAACTTATATTATTTATTCGAGGAAAAGCTATATCAGGAGCTCCTAATATTAAAGGTACTAATCAATTACCAAATCCACCAATTATAATAGGTATAACTATGAAAAAAATTATAATAAAAGCATGAGCTGTTACAATAGTATTATAAATTTGGTCATCTCCAATTAAAGATCCTGGGTTACCTAATTCTGTTCGAATTATTAAACTAAGAGATGTTCCAATTATACCTGCTCAAATTCCAAAAATAAAATATAAAGTACCAATATCTTTATGATTTGTAGAAAATAATCATTTTCGCTAATAAAATGGCTGAGTTATAAGCGATAAATTGTAAATTTATTAACAAGAAATATTCTTTTTTATTATGTAATAAGCTTTATATTCAAATATGATATAAAATTGCAAATTTTAAGGTGTAATATTTTACTAAGGCTTAAAGAATATTTCTTTATATATAATTTTGAAGATTATTAGTTTAAGTTTAACTTAAAACCTTTATCTTTTAAAAAAAAAAGAAAGTTCTTATAATTATTCCTGATAATGAAATAAAATTAAATAAATTAATAAAAATTAAATAATTATTTTTTAAATAAATTTTAATTCATTTTAATTTAAAAGAATTAAATAAAAGAGAAGAATAAATAATTCGGATATACACAAATAAAATAATTAATCTTGATATAATAAAAAAAAAGGATAAAATTAATAAATTATTATTAATTAGATAGTTAATAATAATTCATTTAGGAAAAAATCCTAAAAATGGGGGTAAGCCACCTAAGCTAAAAAAATTAATTAAAATAAATAATTTAATAAAAAAATTATAATTAAAATTAAATAATTGATTAATATAAAAAATATTTGTAATATAAAAAAAAAAACATATGATTGAAATAAAAAATGAGTAAAAAATAATGTAAATAATTCATAAATTTTCTCTAATTATTAAAGCTGAAATTATTCATCCTAAATTATTAATAGAAGAAAAAGCTATTAATTTACGAAGAGAAGTTTGATTAAAACTTTTAATTGCTCCTAATAATACATTGAAAATTATAATAAATCATAAAAAATTTATATTCAAATAATAAGATAGTAAAATTATGGGGGTAATTTTTTGTCAAGTTATTAAAATGAAACAATTTATTCAAGTTAATCCTTCTATAATATTGGGGAATCAAAAATGGAAGGGGGCAGCTCCTATTTTTATTAATATTGAAGAATTAATTAAAATTGAAAAGATATTATTTATAAAAAAATTTTTTAAAAGAATTATGCTTAATAAAATAGAAAATAAAAAATTAATTGAAGCAATAGATTGAGTTAAAAAATATTTTAAAGAGGCTTCTGAATTTAATAAATTATTAGAGTTAGAGATTAGGGGGATAAAACTCAATAAATTAATTTCTAATCCAATTCAACATCCTAATCATGAATTAGAAGAAATAGAAATTAATGTTCTAAATAATAAAAAAAAAAAAAAAAATATTTTATTGGAATTATTAATAAAGTAAATTTAAAATAAGTTAATTTTAATAAATTTAAAAAATTTATATTATAAAAATTATTTTTTAAGGTAAAAGGCATAGTAATTTTTGAAATTCCAAGATATAGTTTAATTCTATAAAATATAATAAAGGTAAAAAATTCCTTAATTTACCCTATCAAAAAAACCCTTTAACCAGGCCCTTTTTTTTTAAAAAAAAGGGGATCCCTTTATTTTTGGGGTATGACCCCAAAACCTTAATTTACCTTATTTTTAA